ATGACTATGAAAAGAGGCATAAGTCGAGCTACAAGAAAAATTCCCGCTGCTACCATCGTAGCAGCATGTATAAGGGCCGAAATAGGGGTCGGCCCTTCCATTGCATCAGGTAACCATACATGAAGGGGAAATTGTGCAGATTTAGCAATCGCACCGGCAAATAATAGAACAGCGCACAAAGTAACAAATAAAAAATTGACCTCATTATTAGAAATCAAGTTATTGAATATTTGGAATAAATCACGAAATTCGAAACTCCCCGTTATCCAATAAAACCCTAAAATGCCTAATAATAAACCAAAATCGCCAACACGATTAGTTACAAACGCTTTTTGACAAGCCTTTGCTGCAAGAGGTCGTGTGAACCAAAATCCTATTAATAGATACGAACATATTCCAACTAATTCCCAAAAAATATAAATTTGTATCAAATTTGAACTAGTAACTAATCCCAACATGGAAGTACTGAAAAAACTCATATAAGCAAAAAATCTCAAATATCCGTGATCATGAGACATATAATTATCACTATAAATAAGAACCAGAATTCCAACAGTAGTTATTAATATTGACATAATAGAAGTAAGTGGATCGATCAAGTATCCGAATTCTAAAGAAAAATCATTATTGATAATCCAAGACCATACATATTGATAGACAGAACTGCTATTTATTTGATGAATAGACAGATTCATGGAAAAAATCATGACTATACTTAACAATAAAACGCTCTGAAAAGCCCACATACGACGAAGACTTTTTGTTGCCGTCGGAAAAAGAAGAAGTCCCAACCCTATTAACATAGGAACTGGAAGTGGAAGGAAAGGTATTATCCACGCATATTGATATGTCTGTTCCATAAAAAAAGTTTTTTATTCTTAATTAATTGTTTCCGATTCACCGGATCTTACCTCTTTCGAAAAGAGTCAATAAAAAATAAAGATATGCACTAACTTATTTAATAATTTGATATTAGTATTTATTCTGAGGCTTTTCAAAATCGTTCAAATATTCAAAAAAAGAAGTTACAATTGGTCAAATGATATGACCAAGTTACATATAAAAAACGAATACTATAATAGGAAAATGCAAATATAAATTATTATTACGATAATTTATATTCATAGAGCAAGGATACAAAATTACGCAAAAAAGGGTACTTGATGCTAATATGAATTATAGGATTAACTAAGGTCATCGGTCTAATGAAATAATAAATCTTCATTTTAGTTTGTTTATTTCAACTCATTAACTAATTCATTATGGGATTGATTGTTTTCCATTTCAATCAAAAGGATTTATTAGTAAACGTTAGAATATTATAGATCTAAAATGATATTTTTTTATTTTATCGGGAAATGATAAAACATGACTGAGATATTTTTTTATCAAACCACGTATCCTTTAACAGATTTATTAATAGTCTCATTCGAATTTAACAATTGAATTTAGGTGTATTCTTTCCTCGAGTTTGACTAAAAAAAGCCTCAAGTTTTTTATTAGGCAAAAGTTTACAATCCTTTGAGGTATTTTATTACATGTAAATAAAGTATAGAATGATGAAAATCAAGGTCTTTTAGGTTCTTTATTTATTTATTTTATTAAGTTTTATTTATATGACATAGCGTATTCTAAAGATATAAATTTGAGAGATAAAGAACGAGAACTAAGAGTTCCAATCCAAAGATTTTTGGTTTTACTAATATTGTATTGTCTGGAATCAAAATTTTATTATTTCGAGTAATTTTTGATACAATTTGCAGAGATCTTTCACATATCTATATTTATTTTTTATGAAGAGAATATTATTTAGAGAAAAAATAGATAATGAATAAGAAATAATAATTCGTTTTGAACAATAGATGTCTTTCACATCCAACTATAACAATGAGTAACTTCTTCATTTTTAAATGGCAGTTCCAAAAAAACGTACTTCTATATCAAAAAAGCGTATTCGTAAAAATATTTGGAAAAGGAAAGGATATTGGGCGGCGTTAAAAGCTTTGTCATTAGGGAAATCTCTTTCTACCGGGAATTCAAAAAGTTTTTTTGTACGACAAACAAATAAGTCCTAAAATATTGGAATAATCGGAATGGATTTTACTCGAAAAATTGGATCAGTAATTTGTTAATATAAAATTCACAATTGGCAGTCCCTATTCTAATCAATATGAAATAGACCAGGTTTCAATCTTAATCTTCTAAGATGTGTAAAAGAATAATTCTTCTGTTTTCTCAATTCTAAAAAAAAGAATACAGAAAAAAATACAAGATTTTTTATTTATTTTTCGTATATTTTCACTCACATTGTGGTGGTGGGGAGTCTTATTTTCCCCATCGACCTTTACAATAATGAAAAATTTTTATCTTTCTCGAGAAGGGCAGATAGAATATTTTTCGTTAAAATTAATGAATTGTTGAAACTAATTGATTCCATGTTAAAAAATTTTTATTTTTGATAACTTTCTGACTTCTTAATTTATCGGAATTACTATATGGA